TTTGATTTTTCTTGAATTGAAAACAAAAAAAATAGGATTATATGTGAGATCATTTTTGGAATTGTATATTCAATGATTCACTAATCGCAATTAAAATAGATTTTATCTATTCTAGAATAGAATTCGAATAGAATATTTAGAAAAAAGGAAATAAGCGGGTAGCGGGAATCGAACCCGCATCGTTAGCTTGGAAGGCTAGGGGTTATAGTCGACGTTCAATTCATTGCTTTGAACGTCTCTAATTCAAAACCGAACATGAAACTTTGGTTTCATTCGGCTCCTTTATGGAATATGAGTAAATTCATAGATCTAAGATGTGAACAAAATGAACAAAAAGATACCCATAACACCTACGTCAGCTTTTTGTTTGAATACAAACAAACAAAATGAATCGCTTTCTAGATGATCCTTCTAGAAGAAGGTGATTCTAACAATCTTTCTAGTTACTTCGTTCTCTATTTCTATTTGAGAGGATCCTAAGGAAAAGGATTTTGTTTCCACCGAGCTAAAACAATATGTCGATGTCTCTAGTAAACCAAAGTCGTCGTTGAATAGCTATTTTGCTCCAATTTATTTCTTTAGAAAAAAAATGGAAGATTTAGTTACGATTCGAAATGGACTTTCTATCTTCTGCCATGGATCCTTTACTCATACTTATTCAATTGGAATTTTTGGTCCAATTCAAAAATTATGTTTCGCAATTTCATAATCCAACTTTTCAATTTATAAGTGACGCATGGATACAAATCACGAGAATTCGTATTTTTTTCTCGAATTTCTCATTGAGAGGTAAAGGATTAAATCTTTTTAAGAAATAAAGTTTTTGGTCGGAATATGAATAAAACCGAAAGACCCTTTAACTATTAACGGTTAATAGAACGAATCACACTTTTACCACTAAACTATACCCGCTACAATATGATTATTGTAGACAAATGGATCTTTTGTCGAACAAGATCGTTGAGCATGATCAAGATAGGATCATCAAAGAATCATCAAAATGAGAACGTTGCACTTTTTTGCGGGGAGATCAAAATTAAAATGGTGGAAGAATCGATAGTTTCTTTTTGAGTTTGGTAAAATATAACAAGAAAAAGAATGTAAATAGTCTTTGTTCTTTTTTTTTGTTGCTTGAATATAAAATATTCAATTGCATATAATAATATAATAACAAAAGTTTTTTTGTTTTCAAATGAGATATCAGATAAATCATTATAATTCGTTGGAACAAAAAAAAGAGCCCGGCTAGGTACTGACCGGGCCGGGCCATGAGAATAAGAAGGGCTTTCGAACAAAATCAACACAAAAGGGTCTTGCTGATTTTTTTTTATTTTAGTTCGATTGTTCGGGCGGTCGAGCCCATCTTTTAGATAAAGGAAATTCCCGATTTATGGATCTCTATATATATAATAGAATAGAGAAAGAAGAAAGATTCTTTACATTATGTGTAATGTAGTAATTATCTTTTTCAATTGGGAGAGATGGCTGAGTGGACTAAAGCGTCGGATTGCTAATCCGTTGTATGAGTTATTCGTACCGAGGGTTCGAATCCCTCTCTTTCCGTTGATGAATTTATTTGGTTTTTTTCAAATTTTGAAAATCTTAGTGAAACGTGTAGAATAGATAAAATCCTAAGAAAATTTGAAAATTAACTAAAACAAAGGAAAACCCCCTGTATTTTATTCTTCACGTCCAGGATTTCGCCCTGGATCATTAGATAGGAATCCAAAGATAAAGAGAGACACAAAAAATATCACTACGGTATAAACGAAGAGTTTCAGAGTAAGCATTACACAATCTCCAAGATGGTTTTTTTGAAAAAAAAAGAGAATAGATCTTCTATTTTTCTACCACATATCCTAAAGAAATGGGGTTTTTCTAGAAATGCATTGTCACAAATTCATTTGTTTTTTATTAACCCAAATTTCGGTTTATATCCAAATTAGATATTATATTGTGGGAGACCCTAAATAGGGTTAGGGTCTTTCACTGGAAAGGGGTCAAAAATGAGGAAATGAGGGTAAGCCTGGGTTTTGTCGACTATACACGAATTTCAGCGTGTGAATCGAGGGTTCATACTCTAAAACTTATCTTATTTTTTCAATTGTTAGAATTTTTTTATCGAGAAAATCATACATTTTCTAGGATATTATTATTCAGGATCTCATCGAAAACTTACAGCAGCTTGCCAAACAAAAGCTAAGAGAAAAAAAAACAAAGGTATGACTGGCATAACATCCACGATTGGATTCAAAAAAGCATAGGCTTCGGGCAATTTGCCGAAGAAAAAACTACTCGAATAAAAGGGAGAATTAATACAAATACAGATCAAACTAACGATATTAAGCATAACAGACATTTTGTTATTGGAGATAATTGCATTTTGGTTGCGTTTTTGCTATAAGGAAAAAGAAAGTAAGTAAGGTAGACAAAAACCCTTCTTTTTCTTTGAATCCACCCAACCAAAAATCCTCCAATTCTCAAAGGAGGATAGAAGAAATCATACTTTCATACAATATCTTAATTGAATTCTATGTAATGATCAATAAATTAAGTTGAATTCTATATCTATATGTATCAAAATCCTAGTACCAATCGATTCTATGGATCTATAGATATTTGGACTCGAGTTGACAAACAAGCAATACCAATATTATTGTTTCTTAGTGTCGATTAGAAATTGAAATGGGGCGTGGCCAAGTGGTAAGGCAACGGGTTTTGGTCCCGCTATTCGGAGGTTCGAATCCTTCCGTCCCAGCGCAGTCCATTTTTTATGCTCCATTATTACTATAGAAAGAAATAGGGGAGTGGGTAGGAGTTAATCCATATTAATTTGAATATCTGTGTCTGTTCGAATTTCGTTAATAAATGATCAAGTTCCATATTATATAGAAATATGTTATGGAGCTGATGTTTTTTCTTTGAATCTAATTTGATTTAGGTATTTCGTGTTTGACTCGAATGAAAAATTAGAAATCTATTATCTATTTAAGGCTTGAGGCAGGGGTGATTTATCCTATCCCTTTGTATTCACTTTCTCACAAGAGTCAATATTCCTCAACCCCATTTAAACCAAATACATATCAATCGTATAATATAATTATATAAATGTTACGTATCATTCTATTTCAATGACAAGAAAATTTTTGGTTCTTTGTGAAAAAGATTTGTAATCCTTAAATTATTTAAACTAAAATTATAGATATTCGATAATCTAGAATATCTATAACAGTGACAATTGTTCAGTCTATCTGATAGATACGAAGAACCTCCCCTTTCAAATTTATATTTGAAATTCAATCAGTGATGAGTCAATTCAAAAAGAACGACCGATCCTCCTATGAAGATAAAAGGTGATGCTTATTGTCCAATTTTCTTCAAAATCCATTTAATAATAATAATGATGTAGAAATAGGAAACCTTTTCAATTCGAAAGATTCCTTGTACGTGGAAGCTTTGAAAAAGTAAGAAATCATTTAATCTATCCTATTGAGTCACTTGAAGATGCAGATTCAAAAAGTTAAAAGTTATTCGTTTCTCTATTTCTATTTTTTTCTCGGATCTATATATTATTTATGTATGTTAAAAATGCCGTCTTGCTAAGACTTTTTCAGAAAAATAGTTCCACATATCATATATTCATATATAGAAGAAAAGTCTAGATTACGATGTCTATGGACAGCTGAACCAGTGACTATTCATGATTCCATAATTGAATCAATTTCATACCGGTTCCAAATTAGAGGAATGTTATGGTAAAACTTCGTTTGAAACGATGTGGTAGAAAGCAACGTGCGACTTGAAGGACACGATCCGTTGTGGATTTTTACATCCACCATTTTTGATTTGTCTAGGAATAAGGGTGCTCTTGGCTCGACATTGTTTGTTCTGTTACACCCGAACCCTTCGTTTTTTGTTGGGTTGTAAATAGTGCACGCTGGAGCTCGAATAGAAAGTATTAATTCATTTCTCGGGGGCAAGGATCTAGGGTTAATGCCAATCAATTGGAGGAACAACTTCGTAAATATATCGAACATATATAGGAATCGAAAGGATCCAATTCGAGCAAGTTTCCAATTCAAAAGCAAAACTTGTTGAAATTGATTCCAATTTTTCGATTCAAAGTGTATCACGCGGGAATCGACTGTCCATAGGATTTTTTGATCGAAAGAAATCAAAAGGGGGTATGTTGCTGCCATTTTATTTTGAAAGAATTAAGAAACACCGAAGTAATGTCTAAACCCAATGATTAAAAGTAAGGAAAGGATCTAAGAACAAGGAAACACCCTTTTAATTGTCTCAATCGTCTCAATAACTGGATCGGACTAAAGAATCCAAATAGAATTTGAAATGGTTTAAACGAGACAAACAAAAGGGAGTAAAGACGACTCAATAAATGAAATTGACTAAAGATTTTTCCTTTGAACTATTTGAGAGTTATCCAACTTGAGTTATGAGTACGAATGGTTTATTTTTCATTTTTCAGGAAGAAAAAAAGACTGAAATCATAGTCTAATTTATTTTATGGGCGCATTTGTCATTTAATTTATTAGAATTGCATATATAGACAAAACTTCGAATCAAATCATTTTTTCGCGAGCTGTACGAGGAGAAAACTTCCTATACGGTTCCAGGGGGGGTATTGTTCATCCACATCTATCCCAATGAGCTATCTATCGAATCGTTGCAATTGATGTTCGATCCCGAAGAGAAGGAAAAGATCTTAAAAGGGTGGGCTTTTATGATCCAATGAAGAATCAAACTTTTTTAAATGTTCCTCTTATTCTATATTTCCTTGAAAGGGGTGCTCAACCCACGGGAACTGTTCAGAATCTTTTAAAGAAAGCCGAAGTTTTTAAGGAACTTCCGCCTAATCAAATGAAATTCAATTAAAGAAATATCAGGGGGGGTAGCGACTTGTATATAACTTTGTCTAACTTTTTTCTACTTGCCCCCCTTTTTCTTTTTTTCTTCCGTATTCATATTTATTTATCATAGATTCTGTCGAATCTTATGGTATGGTCTAGATGGTCTAGAATGACCAAATTGATTGATCTTATAAATATCAAATTTCCGCATTTCCTTTATTTAATTGTGTGGTTTTCATTGGAACTCGACTAAGCAAGAACAAGGAATCTACTTTGCTTAGTCCACTTAGATTGATCAAATACATTAGCATTAGGGACTAAAAAATCCGATATTTTTTTTGAATTCTTCCTTTTTTATTCTTCGATTTATACTTTTTCTATCTATGTAGATTAGATGTGTAGTGTCAATCCAAGACAATTTTGAATATTATTGTATTTCATTGTTAAATTGAAATTCAAAGGATTTCAAAAAGGATTTTATTTCATGTAATTTCTCTTTTCCAATGTATTCTTTTCTCAACATTTATATTGACAACAGTGTATTGAACAAATATAATTCATCGTGATAAGCGATCCGGGTCTATTTATTTTTGTCCCATAGTTTTGTTACTTTATCTTATTCAAATGATGTTTTCTTTGATACAAGAGGTTTTTTTGATTGAAAGAAAGCTAGATAACATAAGAGATGCTCTATCCATTTTCACAATGCTGTATCTTTTTTTTTCTTTTATTTTATCTGACAATTTCTTGTATTTTCATCGAATCACTTCATTTTTATGTTTTGAATCCATTATCAAATCTGTTTTTTTTTAGATTTGTTAACTCGTGGGTTTGATTAGTTTGTATAATATCTTTTTTTCTCTTTGTTTAAAATCAATTTAATTGAATTTGATTGTATCTATACACCCTTTGTTGAGGTTTTGTTTAATCTATGTTTGTTTTTTTCGGGTTGCTAACTCAACGGTAGAGTACTCGGCTTTTAAGTGCGGCTAGAATCTTTTACACATTTGGATGAAGTGACGAATTCGTCCGTAACCTTGGTAAACTTTGGAAGACCGCGACTGATCCTGAAAGGGAATAAATGGAAAAAATAGCATGTCGTATCAATGGAGAGTTCTGAGGATATTTCATTCTTATCGGATTGGTATAAAACCTTTTTCAAATTCTTGGAACGGAACAAAAGAAAGTTGGGTCGAATGAATAAATGGATAGGAGCCCTGTGGCTTCAATTAATTATCAGAAAGAAAAAGCAACCGGCTTCTGTTCTTAATTTGAATAATTTCCCGATCTAACTAGACGTTAAAAATAAATTGGTGCCTGATACGGGAAGCACTTATCACTCCACGAGTGGATTCTATTTTTTTTAATGAATCCTAACTATTGACATTCTCCATTATGGACTGAAGATGCGTGTGTAAAAGAAGCAGTATATTGATAAAGAAAGTTTTTTCCGAAATCAAAAGAGCGATTCGGTTTAAAAAATAAAAGATTTCTAACCATCTTGTTATTCTATAACACAAACATAGACGAATTAAATGAAATGGATGGAAAAAGGAGAGGGTAGAGAATCTGTTGATTAGTTTATCTGTCCCCGAGGTATCGATTTTTACAGAATACCTTGTTTTGACTGTATCGCACTATGTATCATTTGATAACCCCCCCAATCTTCTACCTTTAATTCAAATCGAATTTCAAATGGAGGAAATCCAAAGATATTTACAGCTGGAGAGATCTGAACAACATGACTTCCTGTATCCACTTATCTTTCAGGAGTATATTTATGCATTTGCTCATAATCGTGCTTTGAGTAAATTGATTTTGTCGGAAAATCTGGGTTATGACAATAAATCCAGTTTACTGATTGTGAAACGGTTAATTACTCGACTGTATCAACAGAATCATTTTCTGATTTCTCCTAATGATTCTAACCAAAATCCATTTTGGGGGCGCAACAAGAATTTGTATTCTCAAATCATATCAGAGGGGTTTGCTTTTATTGTCGAAATTCCATTTTCTTTACAATTCCTATCCTGTCTAGAAGGGGAAACGAACAAGATAGGAAAATCTCAGAATTTACGATCAATTCATTCAATATTTCCCTTTTTCGAGGACACTTTTTCACATTTTAATTTTGTGTTAGATATGGTAATACCTCGCCCTGTTCATGTGGAAATCTTGGTTCAAATCCTTCGCTATTGCGTAAAAGATGCTTCCTCCTTGCATTTATTACGAGTCTTTCTCAATGAATATTGTAATTGGAATAGTCTTCTTATTCCAAAGAAAGCCAGTTCCCCTTCTTCAAAAAAAAATAAAAGATTATTCTTATTCTTATATAATTCTCACGTATGTGAATATGAATCCATTTTCGTCTTTCTACGTAACCAATCTTTTCATTTACGATCAACATCTTCTGGAGTTTTTCTTGAACGAATCTATTTTTATATAAAAATAGAACGTATTGTGAACGTCTTTGTTAAGATTAAGGATTTGGGGGCAAACCCGCGGTTGGTCAAGGAACCTTTCATGCATTATATTAGGTATCAAAAAAGATCCATTCTGGCTTCAAAAGGGACATTCATTTTCATGAAGAAATGGAAATTTTACCTTGTCACTTTTTGGCAATGGCATTTTT